TAATTGTAAACCACGATCGAATCTATGGAAGCATTGGTTTATACATTCCTTTTAGTCTCAACTCTAGGAATCATTTTTTTCGCTATCTTTTTTCGAGACCCGCCTAAAGTTCCAACTAAAAAGGTGAAATGATTTGTCATTATCTCAATTGAAGTACGGATCCTCCCAATATTGGGAGGATCCGTACTTCAACTAGTCCCCGTGTTCCTCGAATGGATCTCTTAGTTGTTGAGAGGGTTGCCCAAAAGCAGTATATAAGGCGTACCCAGTAAAACTTACAAGTAAACCAGATAAAAAGATGGCAACTAGGGTTGCTGTTTCCATGATTATATAGTTTTAAGACATTATAAAGTTTTAAGACCACAATGGATCTATGATAAGATCATTTATTTACAACAGAATGGTATACAAAGTCAACAGATCTTACTGAATATAAAATATTATGGCTACACAAACCGTTGAAGGTAGTTCTAGATCTGGCCGCCCAAAACGAACTAATGCGGGGAGTTTATTGAAACCATTGAATTCAGAATATGGTAAAGTAGCTCCTGGGTGGGGAACTACTCCTTTGATGGGTCTCGCAATGGCTCTATTCGCGATATTCCTATCTATTATTTTGGAGATTTATAATTCTTCCATTTTACTGGATGGAATTTCAATGAATTAGATTCACAAGAACCATTAACTGGCTTTTTCAATACAAAGTGAAGCGTTTAGGTTTCTGATTTTTATCCCATTCTATTTTGGTAGTTTGACCGTGGAATTTCTTTGTTTCTGTATTTCCGGAATATGAGTGTGTGACTTGGTATAAATGATCCTATGGATAGTACAGAGAATGGGTCTGTCATCTTGATAGAGATGGTTTTACTTCGTCGGATATTCATTCTAGTATCTGGAGCACGGAATATATGAAATAGATTACTATTAGAACTATGATTCATACTTAAATAGTCAGACCTCGTGTCCGGACTTCAAAAAATTTTTTCAAAGAGTTAGAAGTTATAAATATTTTTATTCTTTCAAACTTTCGTTTATGCTTATTTTGATCAAAGGACAAAACAAAGGTTTCTTTGGTTTGGATTTTTAGTCATTATATCTATTCATTGAATAAGTGATGATCCAATGGTTCTTACTCAGGGAATTTTGGGACTTAGACTTAGTTTGAAAGGGTTTTATTGAATCATCGTGGTTTTAGTATGAATCTGAGGTTTTAATCAATTCATAGGGTCTTAACAAGAGAATTCCTATCAATAATAAAGAAAACAGCAGTAAAGCCGCATTACACATAAAGAACACCAAAGAAAATAGGTAAATAGAAGATTCAAGAGGCCTATAACGATCAATATATAGACGAATGAGCCGACTTGATTTTTGGCATTATAACCACAAAGAAGAGCTTTCGGATTTTTATTCTTTAGTATCTTCAAAAAAAAAATGGAATCATAAATCATAGAATTAATAAATTTCAAACTTTATATTACACACATCCGTTAGAACTAGTATTTGGGTGTTTCTGTTTGAGCCGTACGAGATGAAATTTTCATATACGGTTCTCCGGGGGGGTCCCCTTGATTTACCTATCTCAATAAAATCTATGATTGGTTCGAAGAACGTCTTGAGATTCAGGCAATTGCCGATGATATAACTAGTAAATATGTTCCTCCTCACGTCAACATATTTTATTGTCTAGGGGGAATTACGCTTACTTGTTTTTTAGTACAAGTAGCTACCGGGTTTGCTATGACTTTTTATTATCGTCCGACCGTTACGGAGGCCTTTGCTTCTGTTCAATATATAATGACTGAAGTTAATTTTGGTTGGTTAATCCGATCAGTTCATCGATGGTCGGCAAGTATGATGGTCCTAATGATGATCCTGCACGTATTTCGCGTGTATCTCACCGGCGGCTTTAAAAAACCTCGTGAATTGACTTGGGTTACAGGTGTGGTTTTGGGTGTATTGACCGCATCTTTTGGTGTAACTGGTTATTCCTTACCTCGGGACCAAATTGGTTATTGGGCAGTCAAAATTGTAACAGGCGTACCAGACGCTATTCCTGTAATAGGCTCGCCTCTGGTAGAGTTATTACGCGGAAGTGCTAGTGTAGGACAATCCACTTTGACTCGTTTTTATAGTTTACACACTTTTGTATTACCTCTTCTTACCGCCGTATTTATGTTAATGCACTTCCCAATGATACGTAAGCAAGGTATTTCTGGTCCTTTATAAAGAATATATACCATCTTGGAATCAATCATCTATCACTTGGGGTAGGAACACTAGTATTTCATTGCTACAAATATGGATTATTGAAAAAAAAAAAATAAGACATGTATTGGGATATTTCTCTTCAACTCTACAAAAATGTATTATTTTTTTGACACTCATAGTTGAAGTGAATTTTCCGAAGATAAAATGGATTATGGGAGTGTGTGACTTGAACTATTGATCGGGCCTTGCAGATATATGTCCTTATCTATCTGCCACATTTGAATTCACA